CCGTGGCACCGGTACTAAGTACTCTATGGTTTGGGGCTTTAGCGGGTCTATTGATAGAGATCAATCGTTTATTCCCCGATGCGTTGACATTTCCTTTTTTTCATTCTAGTTATTGACATGGGAAGGGGTGAAGAAGATTAGAGATAGAATCAAAAGATCTGTGACTAATCCCTTCCCTTCTTTTCTCTTTTGTTTTAGTTAGATAAAATAGAATTAGATACAATAAGTATAATAAAGAAAGGAGGAAAGAGAAATATAAAAAAGTCGATTCAACCGAGTTAGCAACTTTATTTTTATTTAGTTTTCTTTTTTTCCTTCCTTTTTTCGCTTCAGATCGGAAAATAGAAGAGTTGGTTGAATCAAAAATGCAAAGGAGGTTCATGGCCAAGGGTAAAGATGTCCAAGTAGTGGTTATTTTGGAATGTACTAACTGTGTTCGAGTTCGAAACAGTCTTAATAAGGAATCAAGAGGTATTTCCAGATATATTACTCAAAAGAATCGACACAATACTCCGAGTCGATTGGAATTGAGAAAATTCTGTCCCTATTGTTATAAACATACGATTCACGGGGAGATAAAGAAATAGCTCGAATCGAATCGAGTGCCCGTGTGTCACTCTTACAAAGAACATGAAAAAGTACATATTCTATATATACTCTATATATACTCTAGTATTCTATATATTCTAGTTAACATAATTTAACTAACGAAAATAAAAAAAAAAAAAAAATAAGTAAATAAAACCAAATCAAATCCTATTTTTGAATTCCAAAATAGGATTTGATTTCGGGATTAAGGAATAAACAAACCATGGAAAAATCCAAGCGACTCTTTCTTAAATCCAAGCGATCTTTTCGTAGGCGTTTGCCTCCGATCCAATCGGGGGATCGAATTGATTATAGAAACATGAGTTTAATTAGTCGATTTATTAGTGAACAAGGAAAAATGTTATCTAGACGGATAAATAGATTGACCTTAAAACAACAACGATTAATTACTGTTGCTATAAAACAAGCTCGTATTTTATCTTTGTTACCTTTTCTTAATAATGAGAAACAGTTTGAAAGAAGCGAGTCAACCGCCAGAGCTACCGGTCTTAGAACCAGAAATAAATAAAAAAAAGTCAACTTACTTTATTCCTCAATTGAATCCAAATTCAAATCCGAACTAAAATAAAACGCAGATTGATGTTTTGTTCGAAAAATTCCAGAAAAAAAAATCTGGATTGGCGTATCTCGTAAGAAAAAAATGAATCGGAGAAGAAGAATAAATCTTTTTTTATTGGATATTGTACGTGTTCGCTCTTGTTATTTTGAGAGACTTTATCATATTCTATTTCTCATACTAATTTCTACTCTACCTTCCCGGAGTTCATTCTCCAGCGAACTCCGTTTCCAAAATTTTGACATATTCCGTCCAATTTCTTTTTTATTTTCTGATCTCATTCGAATTCGAAATCATATAAAGACAATTCCTATTTAATATAGCTATTTGTGCAAGTATTTTACGATTAAGAAGCAACTGTCTCTTGTACAGATTGTGTATAAATTTACTATAACTATAGGATACCTCATTCGTACGAATTGCTGCATTTATCCGGGTGATCCACAAACGACGAAAATCTCTCTTTTGCCTATCTCTATCTCGATGAGACGAAACCAAAGATCTTATTTTCTGTTGAATAATTGTTCGAGTAAGTCTTGAACGAGCTCCCTGAAAGCTTGATGCAAATAAACGAATTTTTGTTCTACGTCTCCGAGCTATATATCCTCGTCTAATTCTGGTCATTGAATAAAAGAAACTTTTATGAATAACTAATGGATTTCCTTTCTTTCAGTTATTCTTTTCTCCTTTCCTAGTTTATTAATAACAAGGCGGATTCTTCCTATGTATAAAATTCAAATTCCAATGGCTTTTGCTACTATAACCTTCCCGACCACGATTTGTCTTTTTTTATAGCCATTTCACTTCACCTTGAAACGAGTATTGATACTCCGTATCAAAAAAAAGAAATAAAGGAATAAATAGAAATGAATAAAGAACTAGTGGGTTCCATCGTTTCTATGGTTACGTCTTAAACGGTGAGGTCCTCTCTATACACCGGAGCCTCCTTATTTCATTTAATCAATGCTATTAGTAACTTGTACAGTTCACATTCTTTGGCTCTACCCATGAATGGTCTAAGAATCCGTCTTTCCCAAGGAGATCTGCCTATACAGTAACAGTATTTAATTATGAAGATTGGCTAAGTAGCTGACCCTCTTAGTCCGTTTTTACAAGAGGAGAAGCATAAGATTTCGGCTTTGAAAATAGGATTTTCCTCGCTTAATGGATAACCATTTGTTACCAATGAGGAATTTTTTCTCATCTTGATTGAATTCAAAATTGAATATGCACCAACGGAAAGCATAAATTTCATATACAATAGAGGAATCAATATTGAATAGAATAGATCTTTTTTTTTTGTTTTAGATAGTGAACGGCCTTCTTCCTTCCATTTTATCCTATTTAATTCACTAGTACTGATCATTGATACTGGAAAAAGGGTTTCCCTTATTTTGTACCATCGGTGATCTGAACGAGTCGCACATACACCCGAGTACATGTTCCTCGACGCTGAGGGCATCCCCGAAGAGCGGGGGATTTCGTGACATTTCGGATTGGCTGTCTTGTCTTTCTAATAAGTTGTTTAATAGTTGGCATGCTGAATCGTATACATACTGAATAATGAATGGGTTGGTTTAGATCGATCCTAACCGGATGATTATGAATTACTTCTCTATTTAATAGATCAATATCAATAGAATATTATTAAAGCCGGGAATAAGTAAGAAGATCCAATCTAAAACTAAAATCGAAAATTGGCCATTTGTGTAAACTTACTGCTATTTTTTTATTCAATCGCTACAAGATCAACAATTCCATGAGCTTGGGCTTCTGTTGCTGACATAAAAACATCCCTTTCCATATCTTCGGATACAACCCATAAAGATTTGCCCGTTCTTTGTACATAAACTCTTGTGATGGTTTCGCGCAGTTTCAGTAGTTCTTCCGCTTCCAGGACAAATTCTCCTGTTTGTGCCTCATAAAAAGAACTAGCAGGTTGATGTATCATTACCCTGATGATATAACAAATGGTTCCTCTGTCTCGCATGATGAGGTGAGGAAAATAGATAAAAAATAAAAAAATAGAATTGAGCAACCGTACAGGCATCCTTTGTGCATTGCATACGGCTCTACATACAATGGAATTCACTTTTACCTTCCATTTCCATCGAAGAAAGAGACTAAACTATAGATTATAGGATTTATCAGATTCAGATCGGTAAATGATCCAATTACCATCCTTCCTTTCGGAGCAGTTAAAAAATACTATGACGGTTCCGTTGCTTTTTATATGTTTATCTCGGTTGTGAGTCAGCAATCCCAAAGTTTCTTTTTTTTTTTCGTTTTATTTTTCATAATAATATCATAAAATTATGAAAAGTTTTCCGGTGTGAAAAGAAAAAAAAAGTTTGTGACGCTAAAATGGGACCCGATACTGATAAATAAGATCAAATCGGGAATACCCTTTATTTTCTACTAATTTCATACTACTCTTTCGGTATATAATCGAATGTTTTGAAAAAAAAAACAAATTTCTCATATCGAATTCGAAATGCCATGCTATTATTACTTAATATTCATATTTCATATGGCGAAGGCATAGTTTTTTTTTCTTAAAAACTCATTGGCGCCAAGCGTGAGGGAATGCTAGACGTTTGGTAATCTCTCCGCCGACCAGGATAAAAGATCCCATTGAAGCGGCCAATCCCATGCATATTGTATGTACATCGGGTTGGACAAATTGCATAGTATCATAAATAGCTATTCCGGGGATTACCCATCCGCCAGGAGAGTTTATAAACAAATACAGATCCTTGTTATCATTCTCTATACTGAGATATACCATAAGGCCAATAAGTTGATTCGAGATCTCGCTATCAACCTCTTGGCCTAAAAAAAGTAATCTTTCTCGATAAAGTCGGTTGGTTAGGATAAAATTTGTATCCCTTAAGAGCCGTACATGCACCTTTTGATGCATACGGTTCAAGAAAAATAACGAAAAACAAAAAAGAATCAATGTGTAGATTCCAGCCCTCTTTTTTTTCCTATCAGGGCCCCTTTCCGATCTAATTTCTTTTTTGAATTTATTAATGAAAAGGCTTTTTTTTTTCTTCCATTTTTCAAGAAAGGGGACAAAACTCACCTTTCCCTCTACAAAAAATACATTAAACTTATCAAACAAACTTCTCATTGATATATTGTTTCATCGAGATTGAATCGAAATCACGATGCCATTTTCTTGTTCCTGAATGGGCCTTTTCAATTCTTTTAGGTTTATGCTCTACTCCGAGTACAAAAAATATGCCCGATTTTGATTTGCACATATAGGACAAATGACACTAATACTACGTCTTTTTCCTACGACTTACTTCTTTTTCAATTCATTTCATGTCTTCTCTTCTGCCAATGCCAAATATTCGACGTATTTATCATATTACTATATTACTCGCTCCATTAAAAGTTTAAGATTACTCTCTTATTATATATAATCTCTTATTCTCTTATTATATATTTATATATATAAATAAAAATATATATAAATAAAAAAATCTTTTATGATTTATGATATAAATAGAATGATATAAATGATATAAATATAAGTAGTAGGAATCATAAATAGATTACCAATTGGTTTTTTTTTTCAAAACGGAGCCTGAATACTTCATTTTATTGGTCCAACCAAGCCAACCATAAATTAGTCTATAGATTATTCGAATTGATAATATTAATTTGAATACCCCCCTAAAATAAATGAAAAAGGATCTAATTTGCACTTCACATTCACGCTCCAAATTTTTGAGAATTCAATCTTTTTGGGGTGAAACAGAGGATATCTCGATCGGGGGAGAGAACGGGGAAATTCCATATGACCCAATATATCCGACAAGTCGCACTATACGTCAACCCAAGAAGCATCTTCCTCGCCAGGACTTCGAAAGGGTACTTTTGGAACACCAATAGGCATAAAATGGAAAAGAAAAAAGAATTAAGTACTATATTTCACTTTGATGTGGAAGCGTAACAATGCGTTTATTGTCTTAATAATATTGTCTTTTATCATATTTTATCCATAGATTGGGAAAAAATTCTTACGAATAGGTCTTTTGAATGATTAACAAATATCTATGCATTCGTTCATAGAAAATGGGATCAACCCCCATTGCGTATTGGTACTTATCGGATATAGAATAGATCTGCTTCTCTTTGTTCTTACAAACCAAATTGTTCTATTTTTACTAATTTTTACTAAAAAAAGGATAGAACAAATATTAATCCTTTCCCCGAGATAATCCACTGAAAGTGGGAAGTCCATAGCCTATTTTTTTTCCAATGCAATAAAGTTACATAGTGTCTATTTTTCGTTAATATAAGGGGTATTTGCATGGGTTTGCCTTGGTATCGTGTTCATACCGTCGTATTAAATGATCCCGGTCGTTTGCTTTCTGTACATATAATGCATACAGCTTTGGTTGCGGGTTGGGCCGGTTCAATGGCTCTATATGAATTAGCGGTTTTTGATCCCTCTGATCCCGTTCTTGATCCAATGTGGAGACAAGGTATGTTCGTTATACCTTTCATGACTCGTTTAGGAATAACCAATTCATGGGGCGGTTGGAGTATCACAGGAGGGACTATAACGAATCCGGGTATTTGGAGTTACGAAGGCGTGGCCGGTGCACATATTGTGTTTTCTGGCTTGTGCTTCTTGGCAGCTATTTGGCATTGGGTGTATTGGGATTTAGAAATATTTTGTGATGAGCGTACAGGAAAACCTTCTTTGGATTTGCCCAAAATTTTTGGAATTCATTTATTTCTTTCAGGGGTCGCTTGCTTTGGTTTTGGTGCATTTCATGTAACAGGATTGTATGGTCCTGGAATATGGGTGTCCGACCCTTATGGACTAACTGGAAAGGTACAACCTGTAAATCCATCCTGGGGTGTAGAAGGCTTTGATCCTTTTGTTCCGGGAGGAATAGCCTCTCATCATATTGCGGCGGGTACTTTAGGCATATTAGCGGGCTTATTTCATCTTAGTGTCCGCCCGCCCCAACGTCTATACAAAGGATTACGTATGGGCAATATTGAAACCGTCCTTTCCAGTAGTATTGCTGCTGTCTTTTTTGCAGCTTTTGTTGTTGCTGGAACTATGTGGTATGGTTCAGCAACTACCCCTATCGAATTATTTGGTCCCACGCGTTATCAATGGGATCAGGGATACTTTCAGCAAGAAATATATCGAAGAGTTGGTGCTGGGCTAGCCAAAAATCAAAGTTTATCTGAAGCCTGGTCTAAAATTCCCGAAAAATTAGCTTTTTATGATTACATCGGTAATAATCCAGCAAAGGGGGGATTATTCCGAGCGGGTTCAATGGACAACGGGGATGGAATAGCTGTTGGGTGGTTAGGACATCCTATCTTTCGAGATAAAGAGGGGCGTGAACTTTTTGTGCGTCGTATGCCTACTTTTTTTGAAACATTTCCAGTTGTTTTGGTAGACGGAGACGGAATTGTTAGAGCCGACGTTCCTTTTAGAAGGGCAGAATCAAAATATAGTGTCGAACAAGTAGGTGTAACTGTTGAGTTCTATGGTGGCGAACTCAATGGAGTCAGTTATAGTGATCCTGCTACTGTGAAAAAATATGCTAGACGCGCACAATTAGGTGAAATTTTTGAATTAGATCGAGCTACTTTGAAATCTGATGGTGTTTTTCGTAGCAGTCCAAGGGGTTGGTTTACTTTTGGGCATGCTTCGTTTGCTCTACTCTTCTTTTTCGGACACATTTGGCATGGTGCTAGAACCTTGTTCCGAGATGTTTTTGCTGGTATTGACCCGGATTTGGATGCTCAAGTGGAATTTGGAGCATTCCAAAAACTTGGAGATCCAACTACAAGAAGACAAGTAGTCTGATACAAGATTTATCTCTTATCTTTTTCCTTTACTTTTTTGAGGTTAACAGAGAAATCTTGATTGGAACCTTTGCCTTTTTTTTGACTTCGACTCTTGCTCTTTCTTTATTCGTGAGATAATCCAAAATAAACAGGTATGGAAGTTATAATTGTAAAGTACGATCGAATTTATGGAAGCATTGGTTTATACATTTCTCTTAGTCTCGACTCTAGGGATAATTTTTTTCGCTATCTTTTTTCGAGAACCACCTAAAGTTCCAACTAAAAAGATGAAATGATTTTTCATTATATCAATTGAAGTAATGAGCCTCCCAAAATTGGGAGGCTCATTACTTCAACTAGTCCCCGTGTTCCTCGAATGGATCTCTTAATTGTTGAGAGGGTTGCCCAAAAGCAGTATATAAGGCGTACCCAGTAAAACTTACAAGTAAACCAGATATAGAGATGGCGACTAGGGTTGCTGTTTCCATTATTATATAATTTCA